TCCTCAATCCTAACGAAGTAGTTCCTCCGGAATCCAATGAACAACAACGATTACTTAGGATCAGCTTGCGAATTTGTGGCACCGTAGTAGAATCATTACCAATGGCGCGCAGTGCGCCTAAGTGCGAAAAGACAGTGCAAGCTTTGTTATGCCGAAACCTAAATGTTAAGTCAGCAACACTTCCAAATGCCACTTCTTCCCGTCGCATCCGTCTTCAGGACGATCTAGTCACAGGTTTTCACTTCTCAGTGAGTGAAAGATTTGTCCCCGGGTCTACGTTGAAAGCTTCTATAGTAGAACTCATTCGGGAGGGCTTGGTGGTCTTAAGAATGGTTCGGGTGGGGGCTGAATAAAGAAGACGAATAGAATTTAATTCATGTTCATGCTAACAGAAGAGCGGATCCAATACCAAGACGACTTCTTGGGAAAGAAGTGCAGCAAGTACTTTAGGAATTTGGGGATTTCATGCCCCACGAGTGAGTTGCCAAGTGCCCCCTAGGAGGCCAGTCTACCACAAGATCAAGTTGGAGCCTGGAGCCAAAGCCCCTTAACTTACTTAGAGCGGGGCTGGGTTTAGCAGATGGCCCCCCCAACTAGCATCTATTAGTTAAGGGGCTTGGTTGAACTCAGGAAAGAATTTAAGGAAGTCATTTTTTCCTATTTATATTCCAGCCTCCAAGGCTCTTTTTCCCTATCTTGCTGGGGAAAAGGTTGGGGAGCCCTTGTTTTATTCCAGAAAAAGCGGGAGCCTTGGGCATTGATTATTGGGCGCTCAACAAGGTAACCTAACCATCAAGAACAAGTATCCACTTTGATTGCAGACGCATATCCTTTCCCGTTCGCGTCTTTTGTCTAAACTGGAATCTGTGGTGAAAGATAAAAAGATTTTCAGGTATCATCCTTTCTTCACTCGCCCATTATAGACAAGACTGGGAAAGATTGGTCGTCTAAGGAAGGAATACCAACTATTGATTTTAGAGCTCCCGTCTTATTCAATTTTTTTTTAGATGAATTTGACCGAGCTTTCGAAGAACAGTTTCCAAAAATGCCACACGCTCGTTATGATTATGAAATTTGCGTTCCTCTTGGGATTGGAAAATGGAAGGAATTTCATGTACCCAAATGGGAGGAGTTATTGAATGGACTAGGTCTTGTTGGAAAGGTTTTCTGTTTAGTCCCAGGGGGCGACCCAGTTACTTGTATTGGGGCTTTCATATCTGTGGACGATAATGGCTTTATTCAGATTATTGAAACCGGTTCTTTGGAATAGTTGTTTTTGATAAGGGCTTAGTTACATTTTTTGTTCAAATATGCATATCTTTATACCTACTTTTCGACCCAAGACCTTACCTTAATCACCGGAAAACCCCTTTTTTTATTTCAAGCTCAGTGGTAGAGCGGTCGGCTGGTAACTGACTAGTCGGGCGTAGGTTCGAATCCTACTTGAAAAGCTTCCCTGGACTTTTTTGACTCTCTGCTTACTCCAGCCGTAAGTAAACTCGTAGAATGGGATGTCATCCACTGACTCCTAATTGCGAGAAGAGAATTTCCCTCCTAAGTCATCGAAAAAGAGGAGGCCTAGCTATGAAAAGGCTCCACGGATGACTGGGGCTTAGGGCAAAAGAAAAGGAAGATCGTCTTGACTCTCTTAACTATGGGAAAATAGTTAGAATGTAAACGAAACAAATGCTTCACTCTCTCAGTATTTTGACAAGAGGGGATCCGCCGAGTTGATTGAGTTGTCCTCTCAAAAGAAGAGACTGGCTAGAGATCTCTTTATCAAAATCTTTGGAACAAATGGTTGCCCTTGAAAATGGGTGTTTTTTTGTGGAAACTAATACTAATTAAGAATGCCATTGCTGTTGATAGCAGTTTTCCCAGGTTTGGAATTCATTTTGCCTCCAAATGTGTTTGCTGTTCCTCTCCTTGCATAGAAAGAGTGGATCACCTCTCTCAAAGTGATATTGCTAGGATAGATAATAGGGTCTCATTTCTCTCCCAGTCTCAATGTGGATTTCTTTTATAAAGCTCCTCTCTTCACCATCTTTTGGCTTCCTGGTTTAATGGTGCCAAATCAAAATCACAGTGTGGCTTTCTTAGGATCATGCTAGTGAGTTGTGCTTGCTGGGAAAGGACATTTTTCTTTATCGAAATTATCTCATGTCTTTAGGGGGGGGCAACAAAGCTGCAGATTGTTTGGCTGCTTATGGTCATACTCATTCAGACTCCATTTTATTTAATAGCTTAGGGTCTCTTCCTTTTGATTCTAAAAAGCCTGTTCATAGCCAAGGCATGTTCTTTTTTAGAGCTCCCTAGCTTGTTTTGATGTTCAGGGGTAAGGCCTTTATGTCCCCCCCTTGTCTTTTATTTTTTTGCAATAAATAGCGAAAGCGAGACGATAGTTCTCTGTCGGGTGAGAGAAGAGATAGAGCACGGTATTCTCACGGGCCGAAGTGCAAAGCCCGGTAGCCTATCCGTAGTTCGGAAGGAAGCCCCCTATGGTCCAAATCAAGTTGCTACTTTCCCTCTGCGCTTATAAGTAGATAAGGTCAGACTTTGCTTGCTCTGAGACATCTTGAAAAGGGAAATCCAATATCAAAATGGAAATGTTTGAAATTGCTCCTTGACCCAAGAAAGGAACGAACGGGATTCGGAGCTTGCTGACCCTTATACACAGATGGGGGATATAGAGAAAATGGTTATTCCTACATCACAACCTAAAAATCTTGACCCAATCATTGCGGGTATCCTTGAGGAGGGCCGGAAGTACCTTCCTACAAACAGAGTGGAGTGGTAAAGGCGAATGAGCCGGTTTACCCAATTAGGAACAAAAGCATGAAATTGCTTGATGGTTCTTGGTTTACGAGAATTTATTATGCTGATGGTCTATCTACAATCATCCCCTATGCCCCAATTCGATCTGATTCAGGGCAGGAGCAGGCCGTGTATTATCTCAGCAGGGTCTTACAGGGCCCTAAGAAGAATTATTCGCCGATCGAGAAGATGTGCTTATCGCTCTACTTTGCAGCAACCAAGCTCCGACACTACTTCCTTTCCACAACAGTGTTGGTAATTGCTCGAACGGACCTGATTAAGTATATGCTGACCAGACCCGTGTTGAAGGGGAGAATTGGGAAGTGGATCCTAGGGCTATCCGAGTTCACTTTTCGGTACGTTCCTATGAAGGCGGTCAAAGGACAGGCATTTGCAGACTTCTTGGCAGATCATGCCATGAATGTTTTCGAACCAGTGGAGCTCGATGAAGAAGTCCTCGCCTTTGCAGAGGTGGTTCCATGGACTCTCTACTTCGATGGATCTAGCACTTTGGGGGCTTGCAGGGGCCGGAGTGGTATTAATATCACCTTCAGGCCAGGCCCCACAAGCTGCTAAAAGATTGAAGTTTCAAACCTGGCGGTATCACCGTTTAGGAAAAACTGCTTTCGTGCGGTCTCTTTCTTTTTCGGATGAAGGTGAGTGGCAAAGTCTGGTTCAACTAAGGAGTAGGTCGTCCTATCTGATAGAGCGGGTAATGCTCAAATTCTTTTTTTCTTGGGGTTGACGCCGAGAAAGACTAAAGACGGGAGAGCACGCACAGACATCCTCGGGAAAGCACTAATGAACTACGCCATCCCTGACACTTATGCGGTGAGATACCAACCATCCGATATCGCCCACAAAGCTAAGAGGCCACTGGCACCGAATAATACCCATAAAGAACGCTAACCGCCACCGGCATCTGATGCCATCCGATAAGGGAGAACTCTTTCGGCAAAGAATTTGACCAAAAAGCCCGATTCGAATCATTATGCTCGATAAAAGGAAAAAGGGAAGCTCAAATAGAAAACAGCACTACTGCTAGTAAGATAGCGATCCAGGCAAGCGCCAAAGAAAGAAGGGGGCACAAGCAAGCGCAAGAATCAAAGCAGGGCAGGATCGAAGAGCTTAGACAGCAAGCAAGCGAGAAGGAATCCCTCAAAGGCACTGAGGCAAGGTCTTTCACGCATGTCGCTTCGATGCGCGCTAAGACAACCACTCATGTCTACTTCTAATGCGCACGAACCAGAGCTATCTCCCCCTTCCCTAGTAAAGAGGTACTGACCATCGGTTCTATCGTGCCCCAGTGAACGATAGCCTCGGATAGACTAAGGATCTTAGGTGAGACCTAGAGTGCAGCCAACTAAACGCCAAATAAATCGGAATAAAACTTCCACATCTGAGATTCCATGTGTGACTAACTCAATAGAGAAATGCCCCTCTTGTACGCTAACGTTCTAGGATGGCAGGGTTGGTAAAACTCTCCTTGATAAATCGAGTATGGAGAGCTCGGGTGGGGCATCAACCACTGGTTGCGGGCCTGTCGAGATGCTTCCTTGCAGAACCCGGCTGTAACTCAATAGAGTGAGTAGGAAACCTTGTAAAGGCGAGCAGGAGAATATAGATCGGTCTGTCTTGTCTTAGACTAGCCCTACTCCATCTTGGCTATCTTGAGCTTATTCATAAGCTTTTCATTTTCTGCTTACTACTAGGGCTTCCAAATTCCTACGCCGGGTCTCATAGCCCCTGTGACCTTCACTTCACAGCCTGATTAATGCACTTTAAAAGCGCACTTCTATAAACAACTTCCAGAGAGAAGCGAACGAGGTCTTCGTCCACCGCGACCATCCTCCAGGAGTGCGAGACAACCGGACCGCTAAACAGTTCCTCGAGGCTAACCCAAGGGGAAAGTGCGGTAAGGTGATACCATTTAAGGTAGTTTATGGCGCATCCATCCATAAAGGAGAGAGTACTCCAGGAAATCTCTATCTTCCTCAGTCTCGAACTGCTCATCGGGAGGCAATACCAGCTCCCGGGGCTTAAGTTTGGCTCGAAGGAGTCTCACCAAACGCCCATGAGCTTCTGGACTGAGTGGTCGTCCCTTACCCAACCAGAAAGAAAGCGGGTAAGAAGGAGAGAGCAATTTTTGACCCAAGACGGGAATACCGCCTCGGGCGCCTATGGTCTAGCCTTGCAAGAACACGATATCCAGCTCCACCCAGCCTACAAAGCAGACGGAAATCACGCACCGAATAAAGGTGAGCAACAGCCATCAACCCGTAGGGGTGGAAAGTGTTTAATAACGCTTTAATGGATACCGGGGAGAGATCGACTGTCAAATCTCGAACCCTAAAGTTATTCGTGAATTCCGCGGAGCCACTCCTTGATATTAGTGATTTATCTTTCGAAATAACCACCTGCAGGAGGTCAAGGGACTCCTTGTAACGGGTCGCGACATTCTCATCCGCGATTACTACGTCATCCCCGAGGACGGCGTAGTTGGTAAACACCCTTCCCGGGTACACAAGTTCTGCACACCACCAAATAATTAGGTGGTGGGACAACGCGAAAAGAGGCCATGCGCCAAGATAGCCCAACGGGTACCCACTCATCAATCTGACAGTAGAGCCCGGGGTCGTCACCCACGGGACATCAAATTCACCACCAGATAACAGGAAACTAACCGCTTCGGAGAAATCCTGGTCGAATAACTTGGATACAACCCTCTCAAGAAACACGATCGGCCACCTATCGGTGGCAGACCGCGGATCAAAAGAGAAGCAGACCCGCGAACCAACAAGCAAGTCGAGAGGCTTTGTTTGATTAAATGTACCGTCCATAGGTATACTACGCAGAGTATCTGCTGAAGAAGAAGGCTAGCTATACAGGGGAATCCCTCTATATATGAAAAATCAATGTACATCGGCCCTTTCCTTACCCCGGCGGTCTACCTTTCTTAAGGCCCTCAAACTACTTTATAAAGAGCATATGAAAGCCGGGGACTCTCGGTTGATCTTCTTCCGACTTCTCCTTTGAAGTCTAGCTCTGTTCTTTCTCAAGAACTCACTCCAGCATCTGAAAAATCTAACTGAACAGTCTTCGCTACTTCGTGCCGCAACTTGGAAGTCTAGCTACCTATCCGTCTCCACCTCTGGCAATAGATCTATCCCACTCTGTCCAAGCAGTCGAGTTTCGCTTCTTTCCTGTAAGTCAGTCGATCTTGATTTGTTCTCCTCTCCCTTTCGGTAGAGATCTGAACTCTATGATTCGATTCTTTATTCTATTCTCGAATTTAGCTTTATCAAATAACTGAGGATTCGAACTGAATAAGAGAGAGCGAAAGACTTTCCGCGTAAGAGCTCTTCAAACCTTGTCCTATCGAAGCTGCGCTGATACTCCTGGAAGTGTAAATGGTTTTAAAGAAGAATCATATATGAGAGAGAAAAGATTTGGCCAAAAGGATAGCCAAGAAAGATGCCTGCTTCGGCACGGGGATCCTCTGTTTTCTTTATGCCTAGTGGGCTTGTGATTGTGGGAAAAGCAAAGGCAGCCACAGGGGGATAAGAATAAGTGGGCTTAGTATAAAACTTCTGGAGAAGACTTTTCCAGAGAGCATGGGTGTAGGCATTTTTTTGATTCAATAGGAAGTTGTGAGAATGCATTTTCCCCAAAAAAAGAAAGGGATAAAGGTGCGAAGCGGATTGCTTCATTTTTTTCATGAAGCATGAATATAGTTAATAAAAAAAGATGAGACAGAGTCCACAAGGACAGCTTTCTTTATATTAGATGCCAGCCTTATAGAAGATGCGACTAGCGCATTGTACTGGCCGTAGGGGACTCAAGCCTTCGTCGATTGAGAGGAGCCCCTCGCCTCACTCGGAAACTCTTATCACGACCTCTCTCATGTATAAGGGGAAGGCTCACCGAGATGATCAAAGGCTGCCCAGAGGCAGGGGCGGAGACTAGACTAGCTTTCCAGGATAAAGAATGCAACCAAGATAGGGATGAATGACTCTACTGACAAGTTACGGGATACGAGCGTCATCCCCACCCCTGCTTATACAGAACCAGCTCAATTACATAGACCCTGTAGCGAGTTGGTTAGGAGGAAAGGAAGCGAGTGACTCCCGGTCTTATTTAAAGAGAGTGAAATGAGCCATTAGCTCTGGGAAAGAAGGAAGAGAAAGGGAAGGAATCACTATAGTTACTCAAAAGGTTCGGAATCGAATCCGTTCAAGTTGAAGAAGCTGTGAAAAAAGAAGAAGCTCTTGTCACTTTCGGTGTAAGCGCAGTTGGAGGAAGGGGAGATGGGATGAGTGAGGTGGGCCCCTTCACACTTTCGTTTTCTGGAATGAAAAGAATGGATACGACAGTGGTGCGCGTAGGAACCACAGGGATGCACTTCATGGACAAACTTGGGCTGAAGATGGCATTTTTGATCGCCTAGCCATTCGTGCGTGCAGGCAGGTATGCTATTTGGTCAATCCGGGATGATGAGATAGGGCGAGAGTGGGTCTGGTTGCGATCTTCTGAATGCTGAGGAGAGCAAAGAATGGATCGCATTCACTTTGAAGTCCCTCCCCAAACTCATTTTCCGAGGAATAACCAAGTGCGATAAAGAGCAAGCGAAAACCAACCCTTGCCTTTATCTTAACAGAGATTACCTTTAATAATGATATAATTGCTTGACGAAAGTCTAGGAGTCGGAAGTTAACCAACTGACTACCCTTCCTTCTCTTCTGAGATAGGGAAAAGGAACTGAAAGAGGTCTCTCTTGCCCCTTCAAGTTTACCTACTACGGTACCGGAGTGAATATGATCTCCACCAGACATACGTAACGCTTTAGCTAGTACACGAAAGTAAAGTGTATACCATGATTCTTCTGTCTATCAATAATTGCATGCATTGCGCGGTGGATGTGAAGAAGTAGGCCATTATCTCGGCAATAATGAGACAAGCAGATGCTTGACTTTTTTACTTTTTCTCTAATACCTCTTGGGGGCTTTCCCAGCCTGCGGTGGTGGGGCTTTTGGATCCCAGGCATGTGATGATCCACCTTTCCTCTCATGAGGATATGGTTAAGGCCTGGACTAGGGAATCTCATATTATTGACAGCTCCTTGTTTAGGTTATTTCGTTGGTCGCCTGATTTTAATCCTAGATATGAATCCTCTCTCTCTGCTGTTTGGATTCGGCTTCCCTACCTTCCCTTGCCATTTTTGACTCCTGCATACCTTAAAGGTCTTGTGGGAACCTTTGGACGATTCCTTCGTGCAGATGATCGCACTCCTGCCTTGGCTCATCCCATGTTTGCTCGTGTATGTGTTGAGATGGATGTCTCTCAGCCTTTGCCTTCTAGGGTTTGGGTTGGCCCATCCAAAGAAGAATGAATTCTCCCTGTCGCGAAAAGAATATCGAATGACTAGGGACTCCATACCTTACCAAAGTTAGCATTCACTTGCTTCGCCGCTTCGCGCCTCATCTGCACTTAGGGAGTCGGGGATGGACCGACTGTCTGTCTTTATCCATATCTTTACTATGAAGAACCTCTTGTCCCTCTTCGTCTTGCCAAAGGGGGATTGAAAATAGAGAATTTCCCCAACTCAGTCTCTTTTTTAGTCTTTTTTCATCACTCTACCTATTGTATTGCCAACTAGAGAGTGATTTGAACTTCGTTAAGTCTAGTTGGCAACTGAACAAAGCTCTCGATCAACTAAAGTCAGTGTCCGGATCAGGAAAAGTCTCAGGTGACTGAAGAACTCAGCGACGAGTTGACAAAAGAAGCCCTAAAAATGGACATGAAGAGGAATTAGCTTAGGTTAGCGACTTGACAACAACCATACTTCCTTCTGCCCCATGTGGAAAGTCAGCAAGTAGATTTTCGCTAGGTATATAAAGCCAGTTATTTGTCCAACAGAAGGCCTACTACTCCTAACTAAGCACTTCTAGCAGTAGGACTCTCTTTTGCTAATACTTTTTTTTCTTTTTGACCCCGCTGAAGACATATTCCTTTGTCTCTAAACCAATTTATATTATTTTTTAGGACTTTCTGTTGTAAATGAATTCTTCTTCGCGAAGCTGAGGTTTAGGGGAAAGAGGAAAGTCTTCGATCCGGTTTAGATTCACTTGTCGACTGAACCCCTAGCAATAGGCAGGCGTGGGATTCCTCCTTTGGACTTGACTCTTTTCTTTGACAAAAGAATGCCCAAGGACATGGAACCTTAAAGTAAAGGAAGCTTCACTTCGAAGACTGGATCTAGCCGGAGCTCTTCGTCACTTTGTGCTTAGTTACTAGGACCTTGTTCCTGGGATGGGACTCTTGCCATACGCATTCCTTTGTTAACTTCTGTCATAGCCTGGTCTTAGAGACCATCCACTCCGATGCTTCTTGCCTCATCAAAGTTTTGCTTGCGTAGATAGCCATCGCTTTTGCCCGGTAAACTGATCCTAGCAGAATGAATCTTTTGAGCTTTTATAAGACAATCCTTATTCGCTCTTTAGTATCCTTCGTTTCGGAAAGGGGGTGAAAATCGGGCCTACTATGGCAAAGAGATTGGGCTATGATTTCGTCTTGTGTAGTTCACTTTCCATTGAGCAATAAGCCTCAGTTTGTCTTGTCCAGTCGTTTAGAGTCCTTTCACGCTATTCCTCGCGTGTCGAATATTCCAGCAGGTGACAGAAAGAATAAGAATGATAATTGAAGAGCTTAGGCGCGAAGGTAGTCTCATAATAGATAAAAGGGCTAAAAGGCGAACGAACTGAAGGCCCTGCGATAGACATCATGCTTAGGATTCTCTTTCAGCTGCTTTTTCTTAACTTAGGGCGTTAGCTGGCAATAGCCATCGGTGCGAGGTCAAAGGCAGGGATAGGCGAGGAAATAGGAAACTTCATCCTTTACAAAGACTTTAAAGTTTAGGGCAGTCCAAACTATGCTTTAAGACCATGTCATAGGGACGGTCTTTCAAATGAGAGCCGGTAACTCAGATTCGATAGAAAGACACTGACTCTAAACTTCAATGAATCAACCTTCGGTTGCTGGTTATAGCCCTGCTGTGACTGTCTTACTTGCCATCTATCCGCTCTGGTTCTTATCAAACTATTCCTTACTACAGGTTTTATGCAATTGTATCAGTCTATTTTGTCTTAAGAAGCCCTAACTACGGACTAATGGGCAAAGGAGGTAAAAGAAAGCCCGACGCTGCTCACTGACCTCGTAAACTTTCTTGGAGTCATAGTGGCAAGGGTCGTGAACTCTACTAAGTCTGTTGAGAAGTTAGGTTCAAATCCAGGATAGGTATGGAATCTTAGTCAGTTGATAGGCAATATGGAAAGAAATCAGACTATTTGCTATATTCTAAAAAAAGTGTAAGCGCTTATCAGCATCACTGGTTTTATTAATTCACCAAGTACTTTAGCTGCTAGGCGATACGCAGTTCCTAATTATCCAGTATCTCCAGGAAGCTTGAGACTAAATATTCGTTGTGTAGCGACAAATAGAGACCAAAGTACTTTGTCAGTGATTCTAACTTTCATTCAGTCTGATTATGCGACACCGGTCTTTGAAGTTGAACATGCCCCTTCTGCCATATAGTTTCGAGGTCAATTCCTCTTTCTAACTTCTTTTCTACCGGTTGAGACAAAGTCACGTACGACGAAGAAAAAATAAGCCTCAGTCTTATCTCGAAAGACTCCATTACCGGGACTACTAAAACGATATTTCACTCGAAGACGGCGGCAGTCGCAACAAAGCGAAGCCTTCTTTTTCATTGTCTTACTTTACACGCAGAGCAGGAGCTGGTGTCTGGATCTCCAGCCCCATCTGCATAGGAGTTATTTGGGTAGAAGAACCCATCGCAAATAGTTCTCTTAGTATCGGAGTCTTCTTTTGACAGCTTGTAGATGTGCTTGTCGAGGAGCATGCATAAACTGAAAGACTTGATTCACAGCAAACGTCATGTCGGGCCGGGTCAACGTGAAAGACTTTAGGCCTCCCACCATACTTGTATAGTTCCTTGGATCAAGTCTTTTCTTTGAGTAAAGCCAAAGCCTTTAGCGACTAGCCTGACCTTTTCCTCCTAAGAGGAATCACGACCACCACATTCCCTTAAAACCTGGTAGTGAGCCTGTGAGTGTAAGGCCCTACAGATACCCCCACATCCAAAAGGCTGAGATAGAAAAGTCAAGGAGATGCTGTTAAGTGGTATTATCAGGGCAAGTGTGAGTTCTTATGCCTCTCCAGTGTTGCTGGTGAAAAAAAGGGGCAATACCTGGAGATTTTGCGTGGATTATCGAGCACTCAATGCCATCACCATTAAAGAGAAATTCCCCATCCCAATAATTGAGGAATTGCTTGATGAATTACATGGTAGCAGGAGATTTTCGAAGCTTGATTTGAGAAGTGGTTACCATCAGATTCGGGTGTTTGAAGATGATATACACAAGACTGCATTTCGAACTCACCAGGGCCATTACGAGTTAAGAGTTATGCCCTTTGGTTTAACTAATGCTCCAGCCTCATTTCAGGCTTTAATGAATGAGGTTTTCATGGATTATATGAGGAAATTTTTACTGGTTTTTTCGATGACATCTTGATTTACAGTGACAGCCTAGATAGCCACTTGCAACACTTGAGGATAGTGTTTGAAACTTTAAAACAACACAAGTTGTTTGTGAAGAAATCGAAATGCTCTTTCGGTCAGGCAAGGTTAGAGTATTTCGGGCATGTGGTGAGCAGTGAAGGGGTATCAGCAGATAAAAGCAAGATTGACAGCATGTTGAGCTGGCCACAACCCACTACTGTCAAGGGGTTGAGAGGCTTTCTGGGTTTAACAGGCTATTACCGAAAATTTTGAAAGGGGTATGGGGTTATCAGCAAGCCACTGACCAATTTACTGAATAAAGATAGCTTCACCTGGAATGAAGAAGCAGCAAGGGCTTTCAGTCGTGTTCTGATGCACACCAAGTCTTTGTCACAAGTTCTGAGTGAAGTTGTGCTCGTTCTTGTGCACCTCTGCTTGGATATGATCTACCATGTGACATATGCTACTTTTGTCTTGCTGCAATGGAGTGATTGCTGCTCACGTGCACGGGCATCTACTGATTCACTTGATGACTGATGCTCGGCCACTGCTGCTGCTACTACAGAGTATTCTTCTCCTTGGTTCCTCTTGAAGCTCGGGGATGTAGTTACATGCTCATGATACTACTGTAGTCGACTTAATAGTGATGTACTTTGTAATATACTTTTTGCTACCTTGCTCTCCCAAAGGAGCTTTCTAGCTACTGATCTCCTCGACCATCTTCCTTCTGGTATAAAGGAAAGAGCTTCCCGAGAGCCCCTATGCGACCTTCCACTTGCAGAGAGTCCTGCCGATGTAGCTCTTGTTCTTCTTCCTTATCGAGGTATTCCCTTTCCTCTGATCAACAATTAAAGTTTCATTCAAGTCGTCACCTTAGCGAAAGCACTAAGTAAGCAAACTACCTTAATGAAATATGAAAGCGGCTGAAAAGAAAGCCATTTTTCGATAGTTATTCAAGGTGAAGTAAATCCCCTATATCTGATAGCTGTAACAGGCCTTCTTCTTACAGAGAAATGCCCCTATTGCGAATCTCTCTCATAAGAAAGAAGAGAGCTAGCATAAGCAGAGCTACCAGCTATACTACCAGAAGAGCAGCTACTATCAGTCCTAAAGAGCCAGTATCCGTCCTTCACTCTTAACTTAAGGAAAGGATAGACCTTAGCGCTTCCTCTTGATCACAGTAATGCGGGAAGTCTGGCTAAAGGAAGATAGCATATCATAAAGAGATGAAAAAAAGAAAAATTAAGGCGTCAGCGAGGGACCTCTATAAAGTCATTATCTGATAGCTTTCACAGGGCTTCTTGCTAAAGATAAATTGACATAGAGAGCGACTGATTCCAGGCTTAGTATCTTCGGTTTCATCTTATAGGCTGACTTGCATCACTCTAATAGGAGGATTCCTTGCTTGCATCATATCGTACAAATAAGGCATTAGAGAGCCCTTTCTCTTCCTTTATTCGCCGCAGGAAGAAATTCCAACTATGCTGCCTTCTAACGATAGGACTGGAATCCGAGCTCCTAGGCAAAAGCTTGAAGCTTGAAGACAGAAAGAGAAGAGATTAACGGGATGCTTTATAGTCGAAGTTGCGCCTAATGCTTAATCTAACTATTAGGTACTATATTAGAGAAAGACTCAATCTGCCCAATACTATACGCTAGGAAGAACTTGATTAGGGTAGTAGCCCAGCTCTTGAAGGGGGAAGCACATAACTAATAGGGTTCAGGCTTATACGATTCATGTTATCCCCCCGAAGCCCCTATCGCCTGCCTGGAACTCCTGAATTCACTCTTTAACTAGAGGAAGCGCCTAAAAGGGAAGCAACTGGGCTAGACTGCTGATCTTATGGAGTAGTCTGACCCTGGGAAAGAGACTGTAATCGCTGCCGAGAATAAACATGCTGTGCCGGGTGACTGGAATCCTCTGAGGTCAGCTGAACAGGCTGACAATCGGCAGAAGATGCTGAGCAAAGCTGCTGGCTTGAAGCGTGAGGCTGATCCGTAACATCAACTGCAGAAGAATGCGGTTAGAGTTGATGAACAGGAGAAGGCCGCAATACATCTCCATCATCATTCTCCCCCGGGGCTGATTAATTAGGTTAAGGAAAATATGAAGCGCCCCCATTAAAGAGAACATTCAAGGATACATCGAGTCTCTTGGATTTCACGTCATAGCGTCTATACCCGGACTGAGCATATCCAAGAAAGACACAAGTGGTTTCCTTGGGGACAATTTCTCTCTTAACTGCGCAGGAATATGAACAAAAGACGTGCATCCAAACACTCGAGCCTATAGTACTGCTCCAGTAAGAAGTTCGTGAGGTGCCGCCGCAGCTTCTTCCCTCTCTCTTCCCCCAAAAAAGGATAGAGATGCCCCGTCCCTTCTTTATGCACATCCATATACATAGCCAGACACAAAGGTGTACAATCCGGTAAAAATCTGCGGTTCTTTAAGTTCATTCACTGTAGGTTCTCTTACTTGCTCTAGTGGCTGGCAAAGGCCAACCGAGAGGGGAGAACGAATGGCTCAGGAATCGACTGGTTCCGAGCAGACTCGTGGAGCTGCAGTTTGGATTATCGTAGAAAGAATAAGAGGAGCCGTCTTAGGAAATGACTTAACTTAAAAGACAGATGACGCCCCAGCTTGACTCGAGATCAAGACTCCTTACAGCTCGCACCAATAGCGGAGCGGCCGGAGATTGATTGAAAAGGCGCAGCCCTGCCGCCCCCCTAGCCGCCTACCTACTCGTGTTCGTAGCTCGATCGGAGGTCAAGACTGTGGTCCGGCGGAAAAACAGAAGTCGTCCGTATCAAGTGATACGTGAATTGCTCAGTAGTGCTTCGCCACTACCGTAGCTGGCGGAAATAGCTTAATTGGTAGAGCATAGCCTTGCCAAGGCTGAGGTTGAGGGTTCAAGTCCCTCCTTCCGCTCCCGGCTTCGTCGTTTAGTGGTAACGAGTGTGCGCCCCTTTAGAGATAGGGGTGAGCAGCAAGCAGCCCCTTGTATAGGGTTCCAAACCTATCTTCCTAATAAGAAGAAAGGGGCAAGCCAAAACCTAGTCCTAACAAGTTGCTGGCTTTTCATCAGCCCTTGCGCGCTAGCCTTTTCCCTTACTAGTAAGGGGCTGCTAGTTGTAGCGCGCATTGTACTAGTGAATAGGAAAAGCGAATTGAGATTACTAATGACGGATGGAGGTTGAGGATAGAACATGTTCGGTCCCTCGCCCTTATCTCCTTCGCCGGAGACTGCAAATGATGGGAATCCTATCGATAAAGAAGAGGTATAAGCATCGCCTCTCGATCCAATCCGTCTTCCCTGGCCTCCCCAAAACACTCTTGATACGAAAGAGACCTCCCGCCATAGAGAAGAGATCTAAAGTCTGGGTCCCCTCGATCACCCTCCCTTGAACCTGAACTGGTCGAGAGAGATGAACCCGCACCACATTTTAGAACCTTCGAACCGAAAGCCCCAACTAGAGATGGAATTCCAGAACCTAAACCACTCCGTTGAGAGCTCCGTGACTCGTTCAAGGGAAGGTCCACCAATGATTGCCATTCTCCCCCTATCTGTCTCTTGATCCCTCATTCCACTAATCCGTTGTTACTTTAC